ATACCTGTTTATTTTTTTCTCTTTTTGGGAATAATCTCGAAAGAGCAAGAGCCTAAAAAGCGTTGATTCAAATCCACTCCGGTACTCTATGTCAAATTCCCTTCAAAAATAAAATAAAGCCGAAAGATACCAAAGCAGTTTTGTATCAGACTACCTGTCTTCTTGTAGTCGGATCCCCAAGTTTTTGGAATGCTCCAAACTCTACTTGAGCATCCAAGTCTGGGTCAATACCAGCAAAAACATCTCTAAACAAGGTTCTAGCACCATGCCAAATGTGTCCGAAGAAGAAGAGCAAAGCAAACGAAGCATGCCCAAAAGTAAACCACCCCCTTGGACTGCTACGAAAAACACCATCGGATTTCAAAGTTGCACGATCTAATTCAAAAATTTCACCCAATTGAGCGCGTCTAGCATATTTTTTCACAGTAGCAGGGTCACTATAACTGATTCCATTGAGTTCGCCGCCATAGAACTCAACGGTTACACCTACTTGTTCAACACTATACTTAGATTCTGCCCTTCTAAAAGGAACATCAGCTCTAACAATTCCATCGCCGTCTACCAAAACGACGGGAAATGTTTCAAAAAAAGTAGGCATACGACGTACAAAAAGATCACGCCCCTCTTTATCTCGAAAAATAGGGTGTCCTAACCATCCAACCGCTATTCCATCTCCGTTATCCATTGAACCTGCCCTGAATAACCCTCCTTTTGCCGGATTATTTCCGATATAATCATAAAAGGCTAATTTTTCAGGAATTTTAGACCAGGCTTCTGATAAACTTTTATTTTCTGCTAGCCCGGCGCTAACTCTTCGATATATCTCTTGCTGGAAGTAACCCTGATCCCATTGATAACGAGTGGGACCAAATAATTCGACAGGGGTAGTTGCTGAACCATACCACATAGTTCCAGCAACAACAAAAGCTGCAAAAAAGACAGCCGCGATACTACTGGAGAGTACGGTTTCAATATTTCCCATACGCAATCCTTTATATAGACGTTGTGGTGGTCGGACACTAAGATGGAATAGACCCGCTAATATCCCCAATGTACCCGCTGCAATATGATGAGAAGCTATTCCTCCCGGAACAAAAGGATCAAAACCTTCCACGCCCCATGATGGATTTACAGGTTGTACTTTTCCCGTTAGTCCATAAGGATCGGACACCCATATTCCAGGACCATACAAGCCTGTTACATGAAATGCACCAAAACCAAAGCAAGCCGCTCCGGATAGAAATAAATGAATTCCAAAGATCTTGGGCAAATCCAAAGAAGGTTTTCCTGTACGTTCATCACAAAATATTTCTAGATCCCAATAAACCCAATGCCAGATAGCTGCCAAAAAGCATAAGCCAGAAAATACAATATGTGCCCCCGCCACACCTTCGTAACTCCAAATCCCCGGATTCGTTACAGTCCCTCCTGTGATACTCCAACCCCCCCACGAATTGGTTATTCCTAAACGAGTCATGAAGGGTATAACGAACATACCCTGTCTCCACATTGGATCAAGAACAGGGTCAGAAGGATCAAAAACTGCTAATTCATACAGAGCCATCGAGCCCGCCCAACCAGCAACCAGAGCTGTATGCATTATATGAACGGAAAGCAACCGGCCGGGATCATTCAATACAACGGTATGAACACGATACCAAGGCAAACCCATGGAAAATACCCCTTTCGCAAAGAAAAATGGACACTGCGTAACTTTATTGCATTAGAAAAGACTATACTATGACTATCCTATGGACCTCCCTTGTTCAATGGATTATTTCCTAACAAGGGAAGCGTTAGGTTAATATTTAATTTATTCTGTTCATAATAATTTAACAATTCTGTTCGTAGGAACAAAGAGAAGCAGATTTATTCTATACTCGATAAGTACCAATACGCAATGGGGGGTTGATACTCATTTTCAATGAGTAAACGCGTCCATCCTTATTTATCATCAAAAGAACCTATTCGTCAAAAATTTCCTTTATTTATTTTGTCTTTCTTTCTGAATTTTTCTAATCTATGGATAAATTTAATTATGATAAAGTCAATATTATAAAGACAATAAAACCCTATTGTTACGTTTTCATATCAAAGTGAAATAGAATATTTAGTTCTTTTTTCTTTTAATCCATGCCTATTGGTGTTCCAAAAGTTCCTTTCCGAATTCCTGGAGAGGAAGATGCATCTTGGGTTGACATATAGTGCGACTTGTCAGAAATATTGGGTCATATGGGATTTCCCCGTTCTCTTCCCCGATCGAGATATCCTCTGTTTCGCCCAAGAAAGAAAAATGGAATCATCAAAAAATTAAAAAATTGGAGCGTGAAGTGCATGCAATTAGATCCATTGTTTGTGGGGATTCATAGTACTATTATCAATTAGAATAATTTATGGTTGGCTTTGGTTGGACTAAAAAAATGAAATATCCAGGCTCTGTTTATAAAAAACCCAATTGGTAATATATCTACGATTACTGCGCGTATGAAAAACGATTCCT